CTAGATATAGAAGATTTGAAATATAAATTTAAGACTCAAATGTTTCTATTGTTGTCTTGGATCCACAATTAAACCTATGGAGCCTTAGGATTGGTATATTCTTTATATATCTTGTAGTTTCCCTGAATCAAGCGAAGTATCACAAATCTTTCGACCCATCCTGTATATTGTCTTTTTCGTTCTGTGTTGGAATAGAACCTTAATTTACTACTTGTTAGTAGTTAGTTATTAGATGAGATTTTACGAAAAAATTATTTCTAAGCGAGAACTAATATTTATTTTTTTTGTTTGATATGAAGACATAGGACAAACCACTTTTTATCATTATATTTAATTTAGAATGAAAAGGGATTCCATCATATTCATTTATAGTGAAGTCTTACGTCTTACCCCTGGATTCCCACAAAACAAAAGAGAATCCTTTTCCACACTTCCTATTAGTAGTGATTTAATTTCTATGTTTAGTCTGATAAGAAATAAGATATTCAAATAAAAAAAATAAAGAATTGTGGATCGAATGACTATTCATCTATTGTATTTTTATGCAAATAGGGGGCAAGAAAACTCTATGGAAAGATGGTGGTTTAATTCGATGGTGTTTAAGAAGGAGTTAGAACGCAGGTATGGGATAAAGAAATCAACGGACAATCTTGGTCCTATTGAAAATACTAGTGAAGGTGAAGATCCGAATCTAAAAGGTAGGGCTAAAAACATTCACAGTTGGAGGGGTCGTGACAATTCTAGTTACAGTAATGTCGATCGTTTATTTGGCGCCAAAGGCATTCGGAATTTTATCTCTGATGATACTTTTTTAGTTAGGGATAGTAATGGAGACAGTTATTCTATCTATTTTAATATTGAAAATCATATTTTTGAGATTGACAACGACCGTTCTTTTCTGAGTGAATTAGAAAGTTCTTTTTCTAGTTATCGCAATTCTAGTTATATGAATAATGGATCTACGAGTGAAGATTGCTTAGATAATCGTTACATGTATGATACTAAATCTAGTTGGAATAATCACATTACTAGTTGCATTGATGGTTATCTCCAGTCTCAAATCTGGAGTGGTACGCCCATTGTAAGTGATGGTAGTGACAGTTACATCTCTAGGTGCCTTTTTGATAAACGTAGAACTAGTACTGAAACCGGGAGGTCCAGTATACAAACCCGCGCGAAGAGTAGTGATTTAACTCTAAGAGAAAGGCCTAATGATCTCGATGCAACTCAAAAATACAGGCATTTGTGGGTTCAATGCGAAAATTGTTATGGATTAAATTATAAGAAATTTTTGAAATCAAACGTGAATATTTGTGAACAATGTGGATATCATTTGAAAATGAGTAGTTCAGAAAGAATCGAAGTTTCGATTGACCCCGGTACTTGGGATCCTATGGATGAAGACATGGTCTCTCTGGATCCCATTGGATTTCATTCGGAAGAAGAGCCTTATAAAGATCGTATTGATTCTTATCAAAGAAAGACAGGATTAACTGAGGCTGTTCAAACAGGCGTAGGTCAACTAAATGGTATTCCCGTAGCTATTGGAGTTATGGATTTTCAGTTTATGGGGGGTAGTATGGGATCCGTAGTCGGGGAGAAAATCACCCGTTTGATTGAGTACGCTACCAATAAATTTATACCTCTTATTATAGTGTGCGCTTCGGGGGGGGCGCGCATGCAAGAAGGAAGTTTGAGCTTGATGCAAATGGCTAAAATATCGTCTGCCTTATATGATTATCAATTAAATAAAAAGTTATTATATGTATCAATCCTTACATCTCCTACTACTGGTGGGGTAACGGCTAGTTTTGGTATGTTGGGAGATATCATTATTGCCGAACCTAATTCCTACATAGCATTTGCGGGTAAAAGAGTAATTGAACAAACATTGAATAAAACAGTACCCGAAGGTTCACAAGCGGCTGAATATTTATTCCAGAAGGGCTTATTCGACCTAATCGTACCACGCAATCTTTTAAAAAGTGTTCTGAGTGAGTTATTTAAGCTCCACGCCTTCTTTCCTTTGAATTCCAATTCAATCAAGTAGCGCGCACCAAGTTCAATTATTTTATTTGTAGCAAACAAGTAGTTAGCTTCTCAGAATCAAAGGAAATAAGAATGGAGCTTTCTTTGGTGACCTAAGATCTAATTGTAGAAAGAATCGAAAGTTGCGGATAACTCTTTTTTTACCTAGCTTCCCGATTACTAATTAAGAAGTCTCTATCAACAAGATAAAAGATAGATATATAGTTTTGTATCTTTCTCCATCCCCCCAAAAACCCATTTTCACTAAAAATTTCGGTTGTGTCGCATTCTAACAAATCTTTCGATAATTGGTAAGAAACTATTTCTTTATTAAATTAGAAGACAAGAACAAAACACAAAAAAATGAAGAAAAATAATAAAGTTGATTATCATACGTATCTTTCATGTAGATAGATGAATAAGTCCATTTATTTAGTTATACATTCCTTGGACTTATTCTATATACTCATCACTTAGATATATAGATACTTATTATTTTATTCTAATAATAATTTTCAAATGGAATTAATTAATAATAACTACGAATTCATAATAATTACAATCCTTAATTATAAATTATAATTAGTATAAATATGATATTAAAAAAAATAATAACAGGTACAAATAGTAAGCCGAGGTACCCATTTTATGATAACTTTTAATTTTCCCTCTATTTTTGTGCCTTTAGTAGGACTAGTATTTCCGGCAATTGCAATGGCTTCTTTATTTCTTCATGTTCAAAAAAATAAGATTGTTTAGATCTGGGGGGCCCAAACCTCATCCGTTTTTTTGAAATTTAGACTTGTAGCATAAGACAGATATTTATCTCGGGAAAGTATAACATATGATTTCCACCGAACATAAAGGAAAAAGCTCTTATGCCTGCAGAAAATGATCTATGGGTAAATTAATTCTAACTAGTTTCAAATAGATCAGGATCGCTGGATGCCTAATATAGAAAGTTGGTGGATCTATATGTATATCAATATGTATATTGGGATGGGATGATATGAAGGGTATGTTATTATTTTAGATCTAACCAATTTGATGAATTACTCCTAAAGGTTGCCATCAAACTAGTGCTAGTTCACATCAAACTAGCGCTAGGTGATGAGAGTTCCTTCGGAAACAAAAAAAGTCAAGTCAAAATCATTGGGGGTATTCTCTCAATTCCAATAAAATGCAATCGGATCAAGTATGAGTTGGCGATCAGAACATATATGGATAGAACTTATAACGGGGTCTCGAAAACTAAGTAATTTTTGCTGGGCCCTTATCGTTTTTTTAGGTTCATTAGGATTCTTATTGGTTGGAACTTCCAGTTATCTTGGTAGAAATTTGATATCTTTTGTTCCGTCTCAGCAAATTCTTTTTTTTCCACAAGGGATCGTGATGTCTTTCTACGGGATCGCGGGTCTCTTTATTAGTTCCTATTTGTGGTGCACAATTTCCTGGAATGTAGGTAGTGGTTATGATCGATTCGATAGAAAGGAAGGAATAGTGTGTATTTTTCGTTGGGGATTTCCTGGAAAAAATCGTCGCATATTCCTCCGATTCCTTATAAAAGATATTCAATCCGTTAGAATAGAAGTTAAGGAGGGTATTTATGCTCGTCGTGTCCTTTATATGGACATCAGAGGTCGGGGGGCTATTCCGTTGACCCGTACTGATGAGAATTTGACTCCACGAGAAATTGAACAAAAAGCCGCGGAATTGGCCTATTTCTTGCGCGTACCAATTGAAGTCTTTTGAGAAAAAGAACTGGGCTGAAAAACGAATGCTTTCCTATCAAAATATCAATAATATTCATTCCTTAAAGTACTTCTTTCGGTGATTCATCAAAAGGAGACACTTGTTTAGAATTTGATGAATTGAGATATCTGGAAACAATATTTTTGATTATTTATTTCTTCATTCGAATTTTAAGTAGAGTCTTAGTCTATTTCTGTATTCTTTCTAGATTCAAACAAAATCAAAAATCAAATAAATTCATAGGTTTGATACCTTATCTCGAACTCATGTTTGAAAGAAATATTCAATCACATAAAGTCGACAAATGAAGTGGGTTAATTAAAAATTCACAGGTGAAAAATGGCAAAAACGAAAGCATTCACTCCTCTTTTGTATCTTGCATCTATAGTATTTTTACCCCGGTGGATTTCTCTCTCATTTACTAAAAGTATGGAATCTTGGATTACTAATTGGTTGAATACTGGTCAATCCGAAATTTTTTTGAATGATATTCAAGAAAAAAGTATTCTACAAAAGTTCATAGAATTAGAGGAAATCTTCTTTTTGGACGAAATGGTCAAGGAATACTCGGAGACACATCTACAAAAGCTTCCTATAGGAATCCACAAAGAAACGATCCAATTAATCAAGATACACAATGCGGATCGTATCCATACGATTTTGCACTTCTCGACAAATATAATCTGTTTTGTTATTCTAAGCGGTTCTTCTATTTTAGGTAATGAAGAACTTGTTATTCTTAACTCTTGGGCTCAGGAATTCCTATATAACTTAAGTGATACAGTAAAAGCTTTTTCGATTCTTTTATTAACTGATTTATGTATCGGATTTCATTCACCACACGGTTGGGAACTAATGATTGGTTCTGTCTACAAAGATTTTGGATTTGTTCATAATGATCAAATTATATCTGGTCTTGTTTCCACTTTTCCGGTTATTCTCGATACTATTTTTAAATATTGGATTTTCCGGTATTTAAATCGTGTATCTCCGTCACTTGTAGTTATTTATCATTCAATGAATGATTGATAAATGTACAATGAATGATTGATAAATGTAAATGATCCATCGACATTAATCTAATCCAATCAGAATGTTTCTTACTTTGTCTTTGTAGTTCTACATAAGGATTAAAAACTTTCTATCCAGGGGATTTTCATCCTATCGTATGCCAGTAAAATGATTCCAGTAAATAGCAGAATCGTGGATAGGGAACTATACTAGCGACCTACCCCAATTTATTGTAGAAATTTTCGGATCAATGATTAGACCATGCAAACTAGAAATACTTTTTCTTGGATAAAGGAACAGATTACTCGATGTGTTTCCGTATCGCTCATGATATATATCATAACTCGGACATCCATTTCAAGTGCATATCCTGTTTTTGCGCAGCAGGGTTATGAAAATCCACGAGAAGCGACTGGGCGTATTGTATGTGCTAATTGTCATTTAGCTAATAAGCCCGTGGATATTGAAGTTCCACAAGCGGTACTTCCTGATACTGTATTTGAAGCAGTTGTTCGAATTCCTTACGATAAGCAAGTGAAACAAGTTCTTGCTAATGGTAAGAAAGGGGGTTTGAATGTGGGGGCTGTTCTTATTTTACCAGAGGGTTTTGAATTAGCTCCTTCCGATCGTATTTCTCCTGAGATGAAAGAAAAGATAGGCAATTTGTCTTTTCAGAGCTATCGCCCTAATAAAAAAAATATTCTTGTGATAGGGCCTGTCCCTGGTCAGAAATATAGTGAAATCACCTTTCCTGTTCTTTCCCCCGACCCCGCTACTAAGAAAGACGTTCATTTCTTAAAATATCCTATATACGTAGGGGGAAATAGGGGAAGGGGTCAGATTTATCCCGACGGAAGCAAGAGTAACAATACAGTTTATAATGCTACAGGAGCGGGCATATTAAGTAAAATCATACGAAAAGAAAAGGGGGGATATGAAATAACCATAACAGATCCATCGGATGGACGTCAAGTGGTTGATATTATCCCTCCAGGACCAGAACTTCTTGTTTCTGAGGGTGAATCCATTAAATTCGATCAACCATTAACGAGTAATCCTAATGTGGGTGGATTTGGTCAGGGAGATGCAGAAATAGTACTTCAAGATCCATTACGTGTCCAAGGTCTTTTATTCTTCTTGGCATCTGTTATTTTAGCACAAATATTTTTGGTTCTTAAAAAGAAACAGTTCGAGAAGGTTCAATTAGCCGAAATGAATTTCTAAACTCATCGATTTATCCTCATCAGGTTCGTAAAAAGAACCACATTTTTGTTGTCAATTATGTATGATCAAAAAAAATCAATTCTGAAAAACCGTTTATTTAATTCCTCTTTTTCTACGAACTTCGGGGAATCCCTTGTACCGCATTCCTAGTCAGAATAGGTAGCTTTTTGTTTGAAGAAGACTTTTTTATTTGACTTTATGACTTTACCACCCCTTTCTTTGTTTTTTTAGCCAAATTGAATTGTTACAACTATGTTACTATTTCCAGATTTCAATGTCATAAAATGTATCCATTTGATTCTATTTGAAACAGAATCAAATTGGGATAGATATTAGCATAAGTAAACGGGTAATAAAAAGAATTATAAATGCGGGGAACAAAAAATTCTAGGGTGCATTATGTGTCTTCCTAGTCTTCGACACAAGAAAGGGGTGTAGCAAATTCCTTTTCTTGTGTCGAAAGAGTAATGATTTGTGATCCTGTTCGCCAAAAATTCCTAGTCTTAGTTTCGGTTTTACAGATGTATCAGAACTTTTTTTCGATTTATTACGTACAATAAAATAGTGGACAAACATAAAATAAAACTTATTCAATGAATTTATCAAAAATTTCAATTTTTCTGAGATAGTAAAAAAAAGTAAGAGTATAGAAAGTATTTGTACGATATCGAATCTACAGAAATATTAGTATATATAGTATATATAATCCAGGAAATTGAGCGATTCCCCCTTTGTTTTTGTTCTAACTTAGAAAGTACCCATGGATACTATCAAGATCAAGGAAGAGGTGTTCTGAATCAATCAATGAAGTTCATTTTTCAAAAGCATCATCAGAAAAAATAGAATGGAGTTTTTTGAAACAGCAGAAAAAGAAATCCACTTTATCATTTAGACGAAAAAAAGACTCTGATTCTTAAGAACTCAACGGGCCCTTTCCCCTCGAATCAGACAAACAAAGAAGGGAATCCCGTTGAGTTCCTACACTTTCATGTCTACAACTGAATTCATCCGATTACTAATTACTATAAGGATGAACCTAATCCGGAATATGAACCATAAAAGAAAATACCTAGTAAACCGATCACAAGAATACCAGCTACGGTACCTATTATCCAAAGAGGAATCCTTCCAGTAGTATCGGCCATTTACTCCACTTCCCTCCAATTTCATCAAGTGGTCATGCTAGAGACATAAACAGTCATGGATAATTATAAGATGAGATCCTTCCGAATGGGCTAAGAGAATGCCTAGAATTCTTATTTATTTTCTTTCGTTTTCCTAATTGAAGAAATAATTGGAAAATAAAACAGCAAGTACAAAAATGAGTAATAACCCCCAGTAGAGACTGGTACGATTCAATTCAACATTTTGTTCGTTCGGGTTTGATTGTGTCATAGCTCTATAATTCGGGATTTGGTTTATCGTTGGATGAACTGCATTGCTGATATTGACCCCAAAAAAAAGACGGTAGGTACAGCTAGACCG